TACTAGCTCTACCGTATCTTTTGTTTCATTTCTTCTGGAACAATCACAAACACTTTTTTGATTATGGATCTACTACCAGAAACTCAATGCGTAATCTTAGCATTCAATGCGTATTCCTGAATAATCTAATTTTTCAATTATTCAACCATTTCATTTTACCAAGTTCAATGTTAGTCAGATTAGTCAACATTTATATGTTTCGATGCAACAACAAGATATTATTTGTAACAAGTAGTTTTGTTGGTTGGTTAATTGGTCACATTTTATTCATGAAATGGGTTGGATTGGTATTAGTCTGGATACAGCAAAATGATTCTATTAGATTTAATGTACTTATTAGATCTAATATGGCTCGAATCTTTAGTATTCTCTTATTTATTACCTGTGTCTACTATTTAGGCAGAGTACCGTCACCCATTATTACTAAGAAACTGAAAGAAACCTCAGAAACGGAAGAAAGGGGGGAAAGCGAGGAAGAAACAGATGTAGAAATAGAAACAACTTCCGAAACAAAGGGGACTAAACAGGAACAAGAGGAATCCACTGAAGAAGATCCTTCTCCTTCTCTTTTTTCGGAAGAAAAGGAGGATCCGGACAAAATGGATGAAACAAAAGAGATCCGAATGAATGGAAAGGGAAAAACAAAGGATGAATTCCACTTTAAAGAGACACGCTATAAAAATAGACCAATTTATGAAACTTCTTATCTAGATGGGAATCAAGAAAATTCGAAGTTAGAAATATTTCAAGATAAAAAGGATAAAGAGATATTCTGGTTTGAAAAACCTCTTGTTAATATTCTTTTCGACTATAAACAATGGAAGCGACCATTCCGATATATAAAAAATGATCGATTTGAAAATGCTGTAAAAAATGAGATGTCACAATATCTTTTTCATACGTGTCAAAGTGATGGAAAAGAAAGGATATCCTTTACGTATCCGCCAAGTTTATCAACTTTTTTTGAAATGATACAAAGAAAGATGTCTTTTTTTACAATAGAAAAAATTTCCTATAATGAACTGTATAATCACTGGAATTATACCAATGAACAAAAAAGGAAGAACATAAGCAACCAATTTTTAAATAGAGTCGAAATTCTAGATAATAGATTCCTTCCTCTGGATATAATCGAAAAAAGAATTAGATTGTGTAATTGTAATAATGAGACTAAACAAGAATATTTACCTAAAATATGTGATTCTTTATTTAACGGACCCTTTCGCGGACAAATCAAAAAACTATTTTTACTCCCAATCATAAAAACTTCTCTAGCTATAAAACATTACATAGAGACAATTTGGATAAATAAGATTTATGGCATCCTTCTTACTACCAATTACACAGAATTTTACCATAAATTCAATTTATTTGATCGAAAATCATTATCAACAGAAATGAGTTATTTCTTAAACATAATTAGCAAGTTTGGAGGAAAATCAACATCAAATTTTAATTTGAAAGGACTTTATTTATTTCCGGAAAACAAACAAGTAAGAATTAATCCAGAAGATCCAATTCAAATTTTAAAATTTTTAATCAATGCAGTTATAACTGATACTAAGGATAAAACAATTAGCAAAGAATATATTGGAATAAAAGAAATAAATAAAAAAGTTCCTCGATGGTCATATAAATTAATCGACGAATTGGAACAACAGGAAGTAGCAACTGAAGAAAGTGGGGCAGAGGATTATCAAATTCGTTCACGAAAAGCCAAACGTGTCGTAATTTTTACTAATAGTCCGGAGAATACCAATACTAATGAAAAAGAGACTGATAATTCTGATCAAGCTGAAGAGGTGGCTTTGATACGTTATTCACAACAACCGGATTTTCGTCGAGATATAATAAAAGGCTCTATACGAGCTCAAAGGCGTAAAATAATTATTTTGGAACTGTTTCAAGCAAATGTGTATTCCGCCCTTTTTTTGGATAGAGTAGACAAACCTCCCCTCTTTTCTTTTGATATCCCCGATCTAATGAAAATAATTTTTATAAATTTGATTTGGAAAAAGAATAAATTAAGAATTTCGGATCATACAAAGGAAAAGACAAAAGAAAGTGAGAAAGAAGAGAAGGCCAAAAGAGAAATAGACAAAAAAGCGGAGAAAACTCGTATAGAAATAGGGGAACTTTGGGATAGCATTATATTTGCTCAAGTAATAAGAGGTTTTGCATTAGTAATCCAATCAATTCTTAGAAAATATATTCTATTACCTTCATTAATAATATCTAAAAATCTTGTTCGTATACTCTTATTTCAATTTCCCGAATGGTCCGAAGATTTAAAGGATTGGACTAAAGAAATCCATATTAAATGCACCTATAATGGCGTTCAATTATCAGAAAAAGAATTTCCGAAAAACTGGTTAACAGACGGTATTCAGATAAAGATTCTATTTCCTTTTCGTCTGAAACCTTGGCACAGATCTAAGTTACGATTCCCTAATAAAGATCCAATTCAAAAGAAAGAGAAAAAACAAAAAAATGATTTTTGTTTTTTAACAGTTTGGGGAATGGAAACTGAATTACCTTTTGGTTCTCCCCGACAACAAATTTCATTTTTTGAACCCATTTTCAAAAAATTAAAAAAAATAAAATTAAAATTGCAAAAAAAATGTTTTCTAGTTCTAAGAGTTTTAAAAGAAAGAACAAAATCTTTTCTAAATGTATTAAAAGAAACAAAAAAATGGGTCATCAAAAGCATTCTCTTTCTAAAAAAAAGAATCAAAGAACTCTCAAAAATAAACCAAATTCTATCATTTGGATTGAAAAAAATAGAAAGATATAAATTGAGTGAACCTAAAAAAGAAAAAAATTCGATAATCCATAATCAAATTATTCCCGAATCGTCTATTCAAATTCGATTTTTGGATTGTGCAACTTACTCATTGACAGAAAAAAAGATTCAAAATCTAACTAATAGAACAAACACAATCATAACTGAAATAGAAAAAATGAAAAAAGATAAGCAAATAGGGTTTCTAACTCGAGAGATAAATATTAGCCCGACCAAAATAAGTTATGAAGATAAAAGATTAGAATCACCAAAAAACATTTGGCGGATATTAAAAAGAAAAAATCTTCGATTACTGCGTAAATTACATTTTTTTTTTAAATTTTTGATTGAAAAACTATACATATATATCTTTCTATGTATCATTATTATATTTAGAATCATTGCGGAGCTTCTTCCTAAATTAAAAAAAAAAGATTTGAATAAATACATTTACAATAATGAAGCAAATCAAGAAAGAATTGATAAAACAAATCAAAGTATAATTCACTTTATTTTGACTATAAAAAAGTCACTTTGTATTATTAATAAAAATTCACATATTTTTGGGGACTTATCTTACTTGTCACAAGCATATGTATTCTACAAATTCTCACAAATCCAAGTCAGTAACTTATATAAGTTAAGATCCGTCTTTAACTATTACGGAACATCTTTTTTTCTTAAGAATGAAATAAAAGAGTATTTTGTTGGAACGCAAGGAATATTTGATTCCGAATTAAGACAACATAAAAACCTTCGAAATTCTTTAATTAATGAATGGAAAAACTGGCTAAAGGTTCATTATCAATATGATTTATCTCAGATTAGATGGTCTAGATTAATATCACAAAAATGGCGAAATAGAGTCAATCAATATCAATGTCGTATGACTAAAAATAAAGATTTAAACAAATGTGATTCATATGAAAAAAACCGATTCATTCAATATGAAAAACAAAATTATTTTGAAATAGATTCATTACTAAAAAAAAACAAAAAATTAAAAAAACAATATCAATATGATCTTTTATCGTATAAATCTATTAATTATGAAGATGAAAAAAACTCATATATTTATGGATTGCCATTACAAGTAAATAAGAACAAAAAGATTTCTTATACTTACACACCTAAACGTAAACTATTTGATATGATAGAAGGTATCCTTATCAATAATTATCGAGTAGAAAATAATAGTATAGATATAAAAAAAAGTCCGGATCGAAAATCTTTTTATTGGAAAATTATCCATTTTTGTCTTACAAAGAAGATTGATATTAAGGCTTGCGTTAATATTGATACCATCACTAAGAGGAATCAAAATACTAAGATTAGTGTTAATAATTATCAAATAATCGATAAATTTGATAAAAAAAAAAAAGGTCTTTTTTATCTCACGATTCATCAAGAAATTCACCCATTCAATCAAAAACAAAAAAAGTCTCTCGCTGATTGGATGAGAATGAATGACGAAATACTAAGTCGCCCCATATCGAATCTTGCATTTTTGTTATTCCCAGAATTTGGGATATTTTATAATACATATAAGATTAAACCCTGGGCCATACCAATCAAATTACTTCTTTTCAATTTTAATGTAAACCAAAATGTTAATAAACATAAAAGCATCACTGAAAAGAAAAAAATATCTCTTTTTTTATTTTCGAAAAAAAAAACTCTTAAATTAGAAAATAGAAATCAAGGAGAAAAAGAATTAGTCGAAAAACCATATATTAAATCCGCTCTCTCAAACCAAAAAAAAGATGGTGAACAAAGTTCTCCGGGATCAGACATGAAAAAACGTAGAAACAAAAAGCAATACAAGACTAACATAGAAGCAGAGCTTGAGTTTTTCTTAAAAAAGTATTTGCGTTTTCAATTGAGCTGGAATGATTCTTTAAATCAAAGAATAATCAATAACATAAAAGTATATTGCCTCCTCCTTAGACTGAACAGTCCAAACGAAATTGCTATATCCGCTATTCAAAGAAAAGAAATGAATCCGCATATTCTGATGATCCAGAAGGATTTAACTCTTACAGAATTTCTAAAAAGCGGAATATTTATTATCGAACCAGTTCGTCTGTTTGTAAAAAATGATGGACAATTTTATATATATCAAACCATAGGTATTTCATTGGTTCATAAGAATAAGCACCAAATTAATCAAAGATACCTAGAAAAAAGTTATGGCTATGCTGACAAGAATAAGAAGAATTTTTATGAATCCATTGCAATACATCAAAAAATGACTGGAAATATAGACAAAAATCATTATGATTTGCTTGTTCTTGAAAATATTTTATCCCCGAAGCGTCGTAGAGAATTGAGAATTCAAATCTTTTTGAATTATAGGGATATAAACAGTATCTATAGAAATACAGTATTTTTCAATGGAAATAGGATAAAAAATTGCGTGTTGAATAAAAAAAAAAATCTTGATAACGATAAAAAGAAACTAATTAAATTAAAGTTTTTTCTTTGGTCCAATTATCGATTAGAAGATTTAGCTTGTATGAATCGCTATTGGTTTGATACCAATAATGGTAGTCGTTTTAGTATGACCAGGATTCATATGTATCCGCGATTGCAAATTGATTAATGGTACATTTTTACTATATTCTCGAGTATATGAAGACAAAGAAATAAACATACCCATTATCTTACATTTCATCCTGATACACAATACTTACTAATTTAATGAGTCATTGTATTATATTATTAATATTAATTCGATCTAGAAATGAATCAACAAAATCTTCTTATTTATTTGAAGATCTATTATTTTTTGTGAATACAGAAATAGACCATACTTTTGTATACGGTATCCGATTCGAATCCAATTCATTTTTTAAATTATATTGATTACTAAAGTAAGTAATTTTATTTGACAAAAATAAGAAATTCTTAACGAAATTAAGAGTCTTGTGTATATCAAATTCAAATGAGTGGCATTATTATTACTGATCAAGAAATATATCGATAAAAATATCTAAAAAAAAAAGAGAAAGGGACGATTCATTTTTATGATAAAAAATGCATTCATTTCCATTTTTTCGCAAGAAGAAAAAGAAGAAAACAGGGGATCCGTTGAATTCCAAGTATTGAGTTTCACCAATAAAATAAGAAGACTTACTTCACATTTAGAATTGCACAGAAAAGACTATTTATCTCAAAGGGGTCTACGTAAAATGCTGGGAAAACGTCAACGGTTGCTGTCTTATTTGTCAAATAAAAATAGAGTACGTTATAAATACTTAATTAATCAATTGGGTATTCGGGAATCCAAAATTCGTTAATTTGAAAAGTCATTTTGAATTATTTGATTTATTAGATCTTGAATTTTGATGAACTTTTTTTCGTTTTGCGCAATTCATGGAAGAATGAATCGAGGAAAAACTTATGAATATACCAGCTACAAGAAAAGATCTCATGATAGTCAATATGGGCCCCCACCACCCGTCAATGCATGGTGTTCTTCGACTCATCGTTACTCTGGACAGTGAAAATGTTATTGACTGTGAACCAATATTGGGTTATTTACACAGGGGGATGGAAAAAATTGCGGAAAACCGAACAATTATACAATATCTTCCTTATGTAACTCGTTGGGATTATTTAGCTACTATGTTCACAGAAGCAATAACTGTAAATGGGCCAGAACAGTTAGGAAATATTCAAGTACCTAAAAGAGCCAGTTATATCAGAGTAATCATGTTGGAATTGAGTCGTATAGCTTCTCATCTGTTATGGCTCGGCCCGTTTATGGCAGATATTGGTGCACAAACTCCTTTCTTCTATATTTTCAGAGAAAGAGAATTTATATATGATCTATTCGAAGCTGCCACTGGTATGAGAATGATGCATAATTATTTTCGTATCGGAGGAGTAGCGGCTGATCTACCTCATGGGTGGATAGATAAATGTTTGGATTTCTGCGATTATTTTTTAACAGGAGTTACTGAATATCAAAAACTTATTACACGAAATCCTATTTTTTTAGAACGCGTTGAAGGTGTAGGCATTATTGGTAGAGACGAAGTAATAAATTGGGGTTTATCAGGACCAATGTTGCGAGCTTCCGGAATACAATGGGATCTTCGTAAAGTTGATCATTATGAGTGTTACGACGAATTGGATTGGGAAGTCCAATGGCAAAAAGAAGGGGATTCATTAGCTCGTTATTTAGTCCGAATTGGTGAAATGACAGAATCCATAAAAATTATTCAACAGGCTCTAGAAGGAATTCCGGGGGGGCCCTATGAGAATTTAGAACTTCGATACTTTGATAGAGAAAGGTATCCAGAATGGCATGATTTTGAATATCGATTCATTAGTAAAAAACCTTCTCCTATTTTTGAATTGCCGAAACAAGAACTTTATGTAAGAGTCGAAGCCCCAAAGGGTGAATTGGGAATTTTTCTGATAGGGGATCAGAGTGGTTTTCCTTGGAGATGGAAAATTCGCCCGCCGGGTTTTATCAATTTGCAAATTCTTCCTCAGTTAGTTAAAAGAATGAGATTGGCTGATATTATGACAATACTAGGTAGCATAGATATCATTATGGGAGAAGTTGATCGTTGAAATGATAATTGATACAACGGAAATACAAGATATTAATTCTTTTTACAGAGTGGAATCTTTAAAAGGGGTCTATGGAATTATATGGGCGCTTGCCCCTATTTTGACTCTTGTATTGGGAATCACAATAGGCGTAT